AATATGTGCATAAGATAAGAGAAAGACCCCACTCGGTATCTGATTTGTTATGTGTAACAATTTCGGTTCTGGGGTTTACATATAGACATATATGGTGTTATAATTGAAAATTGAGATTTAAATGGAAAAGGATTGATTTTTGAAAATAATTGATACTGATTAGTCGTAAATCAATTGGCTTTTATTATGCCATTAAGAAAAGACACAATTTGAGATACAAAATAATTTAATTAAGAACCGTTCGTTCACTAATTCAAAGTAAATAGGCAATGGTTCCTATTCAAAGTAAATGGGTAATGGTTCCTACTCTAAATTTAAAAATCTATGACCGGAAATCTATTTTTTTTTTTCATTTCAATAGAAAAGGGAAGGGAAGTTTTTAAGCCATGTATGTTTTGAGATACAATGAATCAAAGAGAATAATCGAAACCGGATCCAATAAAAAACAGGGATTCGCTTTTGGAAAGGGATAAGTACAATGGGATTCAAGATTAAAAAATAAAATTAGTAATTGTAATTATAAAATTAGTAATTGTAATTAAAGTATAGATAATATTTTTATGCCTATTTTTGATCGGATTTGGCGGCATGGCCAAGTGGTAAGGCGGGGGACTGCAAATCCTTTATCCCCAGTTCAAATCTGGGTGTCGCCTGATCAACAAATTGGGATTTCTTATTCTGTTGATCTAACTCAAGGAATTGTTGCTTCGCGGAAGCAAAAGTAGAAGTAGAAGTAGAGGCAAAGGACTGGGCGTATCCCTACTTTATTTTTAGAATCCGCAGGGTTCTAGAAAAGAAAAAAAAGAATGGAATATATGTAATAGTGGTAATGGCGTCTCCTGATTCTTTCACAGAAAGAAAGACAATCCCATAGATAGTTTTCTATCTTGATGGTATATTTTTTTTTTATGTCTTTTGTTTATAAAAAAGTAACAAACAAAACAATAGGTCTTACTAGTCCTACATCTTTTCCATTCTAAGGACTCCTTTCCTTTGATATTTCCAAAGAAAGGGTGTGTGTATCATATTTGTGCTTAATGCTTCCCGATTCTACCGGAAATCCAATAATATGTAATTTGTTACGATTGAATTGGCTCATCAATCACTTTAAATCAGAATTTTATTTTGACTCTGCGCCATTGATTCCACTATGATTATTGATCAATAATCATAGCGGAATCATTCCTTGATAGAGATAGGAGACATAATTTACATGGATATAGTAAGTCTCGCTTGGGCTGCTTTAATGGTAGTCTTTACATTTTCTCTTTCGCTCGTAGTATGGGGAAGGAGTGGACTTTAGAGGTACTACCATATTGTAAATTGATCTATATTATAGAAAGTAAAAAAGTAAAGCCTATATTTATTATATCTGTATCCAATCCTAGATAATGTGTAGAAGAAACTATATAGTTTCTTCTGCACACTATCTCAGATCTCAGACACTTCTTGATTCCAGCCCGATCATTTCATTTAATTTAAGACTTGGAGTTTAATTCCCTTTATTTCATTTCTTCAATCATTGACAAGAGCTAATAGTTCAAGTTTCATTCAAATTAATCATTTTGACTGACTGTTTTTACGTAGATGATAAGTAAAAAAGCGGTAGGAACTAGAATGAACAGTGCAGTAGCAATAAATGCGAGAATATTGACTTCCATAATCTCATTTTTTTTTTTGCTTTGCAATAACTCGGGATCTAATCCCATAGAGATGAGAAATTTGACTCCTGTAAATTCAATAGGGTGAATTGTATCCTGATGATATTGAATCAGATCAATATTATGAATAACAATATATCTGATCTATCAAATCGATTAATCGTCGAGAATTGAATAGTATAACATAGGAAAAGCCTTTATCCATACTAAATCAAAAATAGGATTCCTAATTTAATTCCAATATGGACTCCCATTGAATTTTTCATCCTTTTCCATTATTTTTTTTTTATAAGCTACCCTCTTCCTTATACAATTCCCTTCCTTATACTTATTTATACATATTTATACATACAATTAATTATCTGATGAGGTATCATATGACCGGTATTCAATAGGTCACACGTAGCCCCAAACAAAACAGTAGAAGTGAGATGGAAAATGGAAAAAGGGCGGGTTAAAAGATCTAATATTCCAACATATTTACATATTTACGAAAAAGGAGGGTCGTTGCTTGGTCTTTTATTAATATAAAATAAAATCCTCTTCTCTCTCTTGGATTGGAGTGGAAACACATACATCCAAAATTCAGCATGCAATTTGAATGAGAATGAGATAGATTTTTTTTTTCAATTAATAATTGAGGATACACAAGTCGGAGCTAGAAAAGGGGTGCGGTTTAAAAAAGTGCTCTGTTCTGTCGAGATAATTATGTATGTTAAGTTCATTGTGTATTGAACAACAAAAGAATACAATTTGTGTATGTACTCCTGGTAAAAATATGGGCACTCTACTCCATTTTATTGTTCAAGAACAGTCGAGTCCAAAAGAAAGTCAGACAC